TTTCCAATAATGAATCAAATAAAAAAAAAATCGATAAACCAAATAAAAATAAATTTCACTTTATTTCGATTATAAAAAAGTCAAGGGATATCGCTGTTATTAATAAGAATTCAAAAATTTTTTGTGATATATCTTTCTTATCACAAGCCTATGTATTTTACAAACTATCACAAAGAAAAATTCTTAACTTATATAAATTAAGATCAATCTTTGAATACCAGAACCTTTTTCTTAAGAATGAAATAAAAGATTATTTTATAGACCAAGGATTATTTAATTCGAAATTAAAAGAAAAAAATTTGATAAATTCTTTAATGAATCAACGGAAAAACTGGTTAAGAAGTCATTATCAATATAAATATGATTTATCTCAGCTTAGATGGTCTAGATTAATGCCAGAAAAATGGAGAAATAGAATCTATCAACACCATATGGCTGAAAAAAAAAAATTAAGCAAATGGAATTTAAATGAACAAGACCAATTCATTCATTATGATAAAAAATTTGAGGTAAACTTATTTTCGAATCAACAGCAAAAGAATAATTTAAAAAAAAAAAAACACGCTAAATATAGTCTTTTATCATCTAAATCTATTAATTATGAAAAAAAGACGGACTTTTCTATTTATGAATCACCAACTAATAAAGAAACGATTCTTTATAATTCCAACACAAATAAAAGGAAATTATTTGATATCTTAGAAGGTATTCCTATGACTAATTATCTAGCGGAAAATGATATTATCGATATCGAGAAAAGTCCAAACCGAAAATATTTTGATTGGCGACTTATCCATTTTTGTCTTAGAAAGAGGGTCGATATTGAGTCCTGGATCGATACCGGAAGCAAAGATAAAAAAAAGACTAAAACTCCAACTAATAAATATCAAATAATTGCTAAAATTGATAAGAAAAAAAATTCTTTTGTTCCAATTTACCAAGATCAAGAAATTAATGCATCTAAGCAAACCCCCTTTTTTTTTGATTGGATGGGAATGAATAAAGAAATACAAAAAAGTCTCATATTGAATTTTGAAGTTTGGTTCTTTCGAAAATTTGTGATACTTTACAACACATATAAGAAAAAACCATGGACAATACCGATTCAATTTCTTCTTTTAAATTTTCATAGAAATAAAAATATTAGTAAAAATAAGAAAATCAACGGGAATAAAAAAGGCCACCTTATTATATCTATATCATCGAATAAAAACAAAATTATTGAATTAGAGAATCGAAATAATGAAGAAAAAGATATTGACGACGATTATATGGGATTAGATATGACAAAACATAGAAATAAAAAGCAAAACAAAAGTCATACAGAAGTAGAGCTTGATTTCTTCCTAAAAGAGTATTTATGTTTTCAATTAAGATGGAATATTTCTTTAAATCAAAAAATAATTGATAATATCAAAACATCTTGTTTCCTACTTAGACTAACAAATCCACGAGAAATTATTATATCGGCTATTCAAAGGAACGAACTAAATCTGAATATTCTGATGGTTCAGAAAGATGTAACTCTTACAGAATTGATGAAAAAGAGAATATTGATTATCGAACCTATTCGTCTGTCGATAAAAACTGATGGACAATTTCTTTTGTATCAAATGGTGGGTATCTTATTAGTTCATAAGAACAAAGAACAAATTAATAAAAAATATAGAGAAAAATTCTATGTTGATAAAAAGAAAAAGACTTTTACCGATGAAAGACATTCCAAGATAATTGGAAATAGAGAAAAAAATGATTATGATTTACTTGTTCCTGAAAATATTTTATCCCCTAAACGTCGTAGAGAATTAAGAATTCGAATTTCTTTCAATTTTAAAAATAAAAACGATATTCATAGAAATACAGAAATTTTCAATGGTAATAACATAAAAAAAGGGAGTCCCGTTTTGGAGAAAACCAAACGTTTTTGGGGAGAAAAAAATAAATTAATTAAATCGAAATTTTTTCTTTGGCCCAATTTTCGATTAGAGGATTTAGCTTGTATGAATCGCTATTGGTTCGATACTAATAATGGCAGTCGGTTCAGTATGGTAAGAATATATATATATCCGCGCTTGAAATTTTAATAAGGGCGAATTTTTCATATATATTATATATATCATAGCTTATTTGGTATAGTAGATGAAACGAAGAAGATAGCCGCCTTATTCTTTTATCCTCCATATTCCATTCAGGTACATAGAATTCAATCATCTATGAATTAGATCTAGAAATAGAAATGAAATGAATCAATGGAATTTTTTTTTACTTTTTTTTAGTTATAATTTTTTTATTCTTTGTAAGCGACGAAATAGACAATCCTTCAAATTTTTGATTGATTAATTAAAAATTATGTCAAATAGAATTTTTAATTACTAACAAAGTAAACTAACAAAGTAAAGATTTTTGTGTATACAAAATTAAGATGAACTGACATTATTTATTAATAGAATACATTTATTAATTTATTATTATTACTGATCAATAAAAAATATCTTAAACTTAAAACTAAAAAAAGGGGGGAGTCCTTGTTTTATGGTAAAAAATTCATTCATTTCAGTTATTTCACAAAAAGAAAAAGACGAAAACAAGGGATCCGCTGAATTTCAAATAGTAAGTTTCACAAATAAGATACGAAGACTTACTTCACATTTGGAATTGCATAGAAAAGACTATTTATCTCAGAGAGGTTTGCGGAAAATTTTAGGAAAACGCCAACGACTGTTGTCGTATTTAGAAAAAAAAAATAAAGTACGTTATAAAGAATTAATTAGTCGGTTGGATATTCGGAAGTTAAAAACTCATTAATTTCTTAATTTGAAGAGTTTTGTTGAATTATTTGATTTATTAGATCTTGAGATGAACTTCTTTTTGTTTTCGGTAACTCGTGGAATGGATCGAGGAAACTCCTATGAATATACCAGCTAAACGAAAAGACCTTATGATAGTGAATATGGGTCCCCACCACCCATCGATGCACGGTGTTCTTCGACTCATCATTACTCTAGACGGTGAGGATGTTATTGATTGTGAACCAATATTAGGTTATTTACACAGAGGAATGGAAAAAATTGCAGAAAATCGAACAATTATACAGTATTTGCCCTATGTAACACGATGGGATTATTTGGCTACTATGTTCACAGAAGCAATAACAGTAAATGGTCCAGAACTGTTAGGAAATATTCAAGTGCCAAAAAGGGCTGGCTATATTAGAGTAATTATGTTGGAATTAAGTCGTATAGCTTCTCATTTGTTATGGCTTGGGACTTTTATGGCAGATATTGGTACACAGACTACTTTCTTCTATATTTTTAGAGAGAGAGAGTTAATATATGATTTATTTGAAGCTGCCACTGGTATGAGAATGATGCATAATTATTTTCGTATCGGGGGGGTAGGGGCTGATCTACCTCATGGTTGGATAGATAAATGTTTGGATTTTTGCGATTATTTTTTAACAGGAGTTGTTGAATATCAAAAACTTATTACACGAAATCCTATTTTTTTAGAACGAGTTGAAGGAGTAGGTATTGTTGGTGCGGAGGAAGCAATAAATTGGGGGTTATCGGGACCAATGTTACGAGCTTCCGGAGTACAATGGGATCTTCGTAAAGTTGATCATTATGAGTCTTACGACGAATTTGATTGGGAAGTCCAGTGGCAAAAAGAAGGAGATTCATTAGCTCGTTATTTAGTCCGAATTGGTGAAATGCTGGAATCTATAAAAATTATTCAACAGGCTCTTGAAGGAATTCCAGGGGGGCCCTATGAGAATTTAGAAACCCGACGCTTTGATTTTGATAGAGAAAAGGATCCGGAATGGAACGATTTCGAATATCGATTCATTAGTAAAAAAACTTCTCCTACTTTTGAATTACCGAAACAAGAACTTTATGTCAGAGTGGAAGCCCCAAAAGGAGAATTGGGAATTTTTCTGATAGGGGATCAGAGCGGGTTTCCTTGGAGATGGAAAATTCGACCACCAGGTTTTATCAATTTGCAAATTCTTACTGAATTAGTTAAAAGAATGAAATTGGCTGATATTATGACAATACTAGGTAGTATAGATATCATTATGGGAGAAGTTGATCGTTGAAATGATAATTGATACAACAGAAGTACAAGCTATCCATTCTTTTGCTAGCTTAGAATCCTTAAACGAAGTCTATGGAATTATATGGGAGTTTGTTCCTATTTTGACTCTTGTATTGGCAATCACACTAAGCATACTAGTAATTGTATGGTTAGAAAGAGAAATATCCGCAGGTATACAACAACGCATTGGACCCGAATATGGAGGTCCTTTAGGAGTTCTTCAAGCTCTAGCGGATGGGACAAAACTACTTTTCAAAGAGAATCTTTTTCCATCTAGGGGGGATACTCAGTTATTCAGTATTGGACCATCTATAGCAGTTATATCAACTCTCTTAAGCTATTCAGTAATTCCTTTTGGCTATCACTTTGTTTTAACCGATATAAATAGTGGTGTTTTTTTATGGATTGCCATTTCAAGTATTGCTCCCGTTGGACTTCTTATGTCAGGATATGGATCAAATAATAAATATTCCTTTTTAGGTGGTCTACGAGCTGCTGCTCAATCGATTAGTTATGAAATACCTTTAACTATTTGTATGTTAGCCATATCTCTACGTGCGACTCGTTGAAACAGAAATTTCTCGCTATTATTTTTAGAAAGAAAGTTAAATGAATTGAATAGATATCTTCATTTTTTATTCATCAATTTGGTTCATGAACTAAATTGGATAGTTATATGAGTGAAAAAAAAAAAAAAACAACTTCGAAATTTGCAGTAAAAAAATTGAGACTCATTTCCTAGGTACAAGAATAAAAAGGAAAACAGAAATAAACATAAAAAAAGAAGACCATTTGCCCCGAAATTGGTTGATTAGTCATCCTAACTTGAAGCGGGCTCAAAAAATCAAATTTATGGAGTTTTCACTATTATTTTATTTATAGGTATTTTCCATAGGTATTACCCTAATGCTAACAGGTGATTGAGCAAAAATGAGTGGATGGTTAGGAACACGAAGATACACAAAGGATTAGTAATAGAGATTTTTTAAATTTTCGAAAAAACTATTTCGACAAAAAGTATATTAATCGGGGCTTTAAGTTCGTAGAAATGATCAGTCAGTGCTCCCCATGATTCCAATTCAGAGTATGCTCCTACCCAACAATTAAAGAACTGACTATCCGGAACGAAATAATCCTTTCCTTTTTTTTAACCCCCTTGTCGTTTCGTTTTTTCAGAAAGAAGAATAAGAACGAAAAAAAAAGAATCGAATTACAATAATTACAATAGAAAAAAAAGAAAAATCCTTTTTTTTTTTATTCTTTTCTCCTATATGGATATTCATAGAGATAGAATTCGTGTCATAATTGGGTCTCGTAATAGAAAATGATAGGTTGAAATATCTATTTGGTATTTTAACAAGGAATTTTACAAAGAGTATTTTATTGAAGGATTAAAGTTATTACTCAAGAAAGAAAAATTTTAATTATTAAAGGTAAAGGATGAGATCAATTCCGAAGTAATTTTGTATTTTTAGTATTCTAACAGATAGAATTTCATTGCTCGAATTTTGGAACGTCGATAGATTTTATCTTATTTTGATCCGCTCTATTCTACAAATATATCAAAATAAATAATACAATTGATCTGTTCCTTAAATTTATTTTTGGACTTCGAGGAGCCGTATGAGGTAAGAATCTCATGTACGGTTCTGGAATAGCGATGAGAACAGTGATGTTATCACCGACTATGATTATCTAACAGTTCAAGTACAGTTGATATAGTTGAGGCACAAGCAAAATATGGTTTTTGGGGGTGGAATTTGTGGCGTCAACCGATAGGATTTTTTATTTTTTTTATTTCTTCTCTAGCAGAATGTGAAAGATTACCTTTTGATTTGCCAGAAGCAGAAGAAGAATTAGTAGCAGGTTATCAAACGGAATATTCGGGTATTAAATTTGGTTTATTTTATATTGCTTCCTATTTAAACTTATTAGTTTCTTCATTATTTGTAACAGTTCTTTACTTGGGCGGTTCGAATATCTGTATTCCGTATATATTTGTTCATGAGTTTTTTGAAATAAATAACATAAGCGGAGTCGTTGGACCAACAATTGGTATCTTTATTACATTGGTTAAAACTTATTTGTTCTTGTTCATTCCTATCACAACAAGATGGACTTTACCTAGACTACGAATGGACCAACTTTTAAATCTTGGATGGAAATTTCTTTTACCAATTTCCCTCGGTAATCTATTATTAACAACCTCTTTCCAACTCCTTTCACTATAAAAAAAAAAAAATTATAAAAATTATAATATTAAATATTAATTAATAATTAATTAAGAATAATAAAGAAAACTATAAGAAAAGAATATTATGATTTGTCTTCAACTCAAACAAGAGAAAAAAAAATCAAATTATTCATAAAAATTTACGCTATGTTTCCCATGGTAACTGGGTTCATGAATTATGGGCAACAAACCATACGAGCCACAAGGTACATTGGTCAAAGTTTCATGATTACCTTATCCCATGCAAATCGTTTACCTGTAACTATTCAATATCCTTATGAAAAATTAATTACATCGGAGCGTTTCCGAGGTCGAATCCATTTCGAATTTGATAAATGCATTGCTTGTGAAGTATGTGTTCGTGTATGCCCTATAGATCTGCCTGTTGTTGATTGGAAATTGGAAACTGACATTCGAAAGAAACGGTTGCTTAATTACAGTATTGATTTCGGAATCTGTATATTTTGCGGCAACTGTGTTGAGTATTGTCCAACAAATTGTTTATCAATGACGGAAGAATATGAGCTTTCTACTTATGATCGTCATGAATTGAATTATAATCAAATTGCTTTGGGTCGTTTACCAATATCAGTAGTTGACGATTATACGATTCGAACAATTTTAAATTCAACTAAAAAAAAAATGGATAAACCACTTTGATTGATTTAAAAATACAATTATTAAACTAAAAAAAGGAAAGTTCCGTTTTGATCTAAAAATATAGAAGGGGTTTTCTTTCATTTTCTTAGTCAATGACTACAAAAATTCGAAATTCCAACTATTAATTTGATTGATGAGAAAATTGCATCGAAATTTAATTTGGATTGACAATCTATTAAGATATCTATAATTCTATCAAAAATTCTTTCGAGAATAAAATTTGAATGCCTTTTCTTTTTCAAGAAATTCAAGAAAGAATGAAATTAGTTCAATAGTTGTAAATATAGTAATTATTTAGACCCCCTCGAATTTTAAATTAAGAAGCCTATAATAATAATTATATACCTATAATAATAATTATATATAATAATAATTATAATAATAAAATAAAAAATAATCAAAATATAAAATATAAAAAAGTTTTTCCTGGTCAAGTCAATAGTCAATAAGGTCATGAAAAAACAATTCAATTTTTTTATTTCTTATTTTACGTGCAATGGATTCACCTGGACTAATACATGATTTTCTTTTAGTCTTTCTGGGATTAGGTCTTATATTAGGAGGTTTAGGGGTAGTATTATTTACCAACCCAATTTATTCTGCCTTTTCATTAGGATTCGTTCTTGTTTGTATATCTTTAGTTTATATTTTATCAAACTCTCATTTTGTAGCTGCTGCGCAGCTCCTTATTTATGTGGGAGCTATAAATGTTTTAATTATATTTGCCGTAATGTTCATGAATGGTTCAGAATATTACAAAGATTTGAATCTTTGGACTGTTGGAAATGGGGTTACTTCCTTAATTTGTACAAGTATTTTTGTTTCACTAATTACTATTATTCCCGATACGTCATGGTACGGAATTATTTGGACTACAACAAAAAATCAGATTATAGAACAAGATTTGATAAGTAATGGTCAACAAATTGGAATTCATTTAGCAACAGATTTTTTTCTTCCATTTGAATTCATTTCAATAATTCTTTTAGTTGCTTTGATAGGTGCGATTGCTGTGGCTCGTCAGTAAGAAATTTTTCGAATTAATAATCGAAATCAAAATTAAAACTGTTTTCTATGTTATCACATCTCTTTTCCTTCAATTTTATTTAAAGATTATTTATAAAGATTATTTATGTATAAATGTATAAATTCTTTTATTTGATCTATTATCCATATATTTATTTGTTCAGTACTTATGATATTCTTAATTCGAGTCAATCTCAGGTGGAATTGTTGTTCATATTGAAATAAATCGAAATTGAAAAATTGATAAGGAGTTGGTCAATGATGCTCGAGCATGTACTTATTTTGAGTGCCTTTTTATTTTCTATCGGTATCTATGGATTAATCACGAGTCGAAATATGGTTAGAGCCCTTATGTGTCTTGAACTTATACTGAATGCTGTTAATATAAATTTCGTAACATTTTCTGATTTTTTTGATAGTCGCCAACTAAAAGGAAATATTTTTTCAATTTTTGTTATAGCTATCGCAGCCGCTGAAGCAGCTATTGGACCGGCTATTGTTTCGTCAATTTATCGTAACAGAAAATCCACCTGTATCAATCAATCGAATTTGTTGAATAAGTAGTATTAATTGTTATAGAATATAATTTTCATATTTATTAATTTGAGTTGGTATGTATGATATCTAAGTTGTCTGATCATGTTTGTGAAAACGTAAGAAATTTAAATATCTTGGCTCTATCTCAGAAGTTGATCCAGAATTGATAAAATTTCTGGTAAATCATTGATTCGTCTGGTTTCTAAATATATGCTGATTCATTTAGAAATTTACTAGATTGAAATTTTATGACGTTAAAAAAATTTTTAATCCAATGTCACATTCAGTAAAAATTTATGATACATGTATAGGGTGTACTCAATGTGTCCGAGCCTGTCCCACGGATGTATTAGAAATGATACCTTGGGATGGGTGTAAATCCAAACAAATTGCTTCCGCTCCAAGAACAGAGGATTGTGTCGGTTGTAAAAGATGTGAATCCGCTTGTCCAACAGATTTCTTGAGTGTTCGAGTTTATTTATGGCATGAAACAACTCGAAGCATGGGTCTAGCTTATTGATAGTTTCCAGAAAACCCCACTTGAATACATTTGCTTTTTTGTTTACCGACAAAAACCCGTACTCGAAAAAATCTTTTCTAGCACGGGTTTTTCCAGTCTAAGCGTATCTTGTCTTTACCACGAATTCTTTTCCTTGGTTAACAATATTTGTAGTTTTACCGATAGCGGCGGGTTTATTAATTTTCTTTTTCCCTCATAGAGGAAATAAGGTAATTAGGTGGTATACTTTATATATATGTATAGTAGAGCTCCTTTTAATAACTTATGCGTTCTCTTATTATTTTCAATTTGAGGACCCATTAATCCAATTAGCAGAAGATTATAAATGGATCCCGTTTTTTGATTTATACTGGAGATTGGGAATAGATGGATTTTCTTTAGGACCTATTTTACTGACAGGATTTATCACCACTTTAGCGACTTTAGCGGCTTGGCCGATTACTCGGGATTCTCGATTATTCAATTTTCTGATGTTGGCAATGTATAGTGCTCAAATAGGATTATTTTCATCTCAAGATCTTTTACTTTTTTTTATCATGTGGGAGTTAGAATTACTTCCCATCTATCTACTTCTTTCCATGTGGGGGGGAAAGAAACGTCTGTATTCAGCTACAAAGTTTATTTTGTATACTGCAGGCGGTTCGGTTTTTTTATTAATGGGAACTTTAGGTATCGCTTTATATGGTTCTAATGAACCAACATTTAATTTTGAAACATCAGCCAATCAATCATATCCTGCGGGACTAGAAATATTTTTCTATATTGGATTTCTTATTGCTTTTGCTGTCAAATCACCGATTATACCCTTACATACATGGTTACCAGACACTCATGGGGAAGCACATTACAGTACTTGTATGCTTCTAGCTGGAATCCTATTAAAAATGGGGGCGTATGGATTGATTCGAATCAATATGGAATTATTACCTCATGCTCATTCTATCTTCTCCCCCTGGTTGATAATAATAGGCGTAATGCAAATAATCTATGCAGCTTCAACATCTCCTGGTCAACGAAATTTAAAAAAAAGAATAGCCTATTCTTCTGTATCTCATATGGGTTTCATAATTATAGGAATTTGCTCTATAAGTGATATGGGACTCAATGGAGCTATTTTACAAATTCTATCCCATGGATTTATTGGTGCTGCACTCTTTTTCTTGGCAGGAACTGGTTATGATAGAATACGTCGTCTTTATCTTGACGAAATGGGCGGAATGGCTCCCTTAATGCCAAAACTATTCACGACCTTCAGTATTTTATCACTAGCTTCCCTTGCATTACCGGGCATGAGTGGTTTTTTTTCGGAATTGATAGTCTTTTTTGGACTAATTAGTGGCCAAAAATACCTTTTAACGACAAAAATATTAATTACTATCGTAATGGCAGTTGGAATGCTATTAACTCCTATTTATTTATTATCTATGTTACGACAGATGTTCTATGGATACAAACTGTTTAATGCTCCAAATTCTTATTTTTTTGATTCTGGACCTCGGGAATTATTTGTTTCGATCTCTATCCTTCTGCCTGTAATAAGTATTGGTATTTATCCGGATTTCGTTTTCTCATTATCAATTGACAGAGTCGAAGCTATTCTATCTAATTATTTTTATAGATAGTTTTTCTAAAAAAAAATCCTATGATTTTTGATTTTCAAAAATTCAAAATTATTAGGTTACACAATGAAAAAACTTCTTTTTTACTCTCTTAAATCTTGAATTTTAATTAACAAAAAATGAATTCTAAGCAAAAATTTTTGGCATTTGTGAGAACTTTTTGAATTACCATACTAGTTGATTCAAAAAGTTCTCAACAGCTTACCTGAAGCTTTTTGTCTCTATATTTTGCTGTCCGAGAGAGTTGCATTCGTCAGACTCTTTCTTCAAGTGGTAATTGTTAATGTAAATGAACCATAACTATGTAGTCCTATTCCTAATAAATTCACTCCAAAATAGCATATCCAAATTATAAGAAAACCGCTAGAAGCGACAATTGCCGAATTTAAACCCTCAAAATTTTTATTTGTTCGAGTATGAAAAAAAATCGCGAATATGGTCCATGTAATAAACGCCCAAGTTTCCTTTGGGTCCCAATTCCAATATGATCCCCATGCTTCATTAGCCCAGACTGCTCCCGAAAGAATACCTATAGTTAAAAAAAAAAATCCTATACTTATAATCCGATAACTCCAGTCATCTAATTGTTGAATCAATTGAAACCTATAATAATTCTTATACGAAAGAACGGAAATATTTCTTAAAACATTTTTTCGGTTCGTTATATATTGTATCTCATTAAAGTAAAATGAATCGGGTAATAAATTATTGCTTTTATCAAAAATTCTTATGATTTTTTGAAATCTGATGACTAGAAATGCTACTGATAATAATGATCCACACAAAAGAGCTGCATAGCCCAATATCATCATACTTACGTGCATCATTAACCACTGGGATTGAAGAGCGGGCACTAACATTTCTGATTGATGCATGCCTTTTAAAAGACCTGAAGTGGCAAACCCTTGAGTAAAAAGAGTACTTGGCGCGGTTATTGCGCTTAAATAATTTTTATATTTTTTAAAATACGGAACTATATGAATAGCAGAAAATGCCCATGAAAGAAAGATTAATGATTCATATAAATTACTTAATGGTAAATGTCCACCAAAAAACCAACGAGTAACTAATAATCCTGTTATACAGAAAACAGTAGTTATCATGCCTTTTTCTGACGAATCATAGAGTTCTACGAATTCATCGACCAATAAGGTTATCAAATGAATTGTAATTACAATTGACACGACTGAAAAAGATATATGAGTTAATATATGCTCTAAAGCCGAAACTATCATAAAGTAAAAAAAAAAAAAAAAAAGTTATGGGGGTTCCTCTTTTCGTATATATAATTGAAATTAGGAAGTAAAGTCATTATAGGATATATTGTATCCTTTTGAAAATTACAGGATCTAATACCGCTACTCGGACTCGAACCGAGATGCTCTAGCACTGCTTCCTAAGAGCAGCGTGTCTACCAATTTCACCATAGCGGCTTGCTTGAAATTATAATAATCACTTTTTATTTAATCGTCGAGCTTTGAGGCAATACTTTACTTTTTACGAAATATTAAAATTCATGACGAAATTTTTATTTAAGAATAAAAACAAATCAAATTTTATGAATTCCAATTCAAATATTTATTACATTCAATAGATTTCTCAAAATATTTTATTGCTTAGTTTTTTATTGTGGAAAGAGTTTGAGTTAGGATTTCGAAACATCATTAGATATTCTATCATATAACAACAAAATTTCTAGTTCTGCTACGTACTTAAAAAAAAATTGTCTTTACTTTATCCGAAATCTTCTTTTTTTTTTTAATAGATTTTTACTATTCGCTTCCTTACTCTATATATTAAATCTGAAAATTATACTCTTTTCATCAAAAAAGCCTATCCGAAAAGTTTAAGAACCTAAATTTTTTTTATCCTGAAATTGTTAGTTAGCCGAATATTTTAGAATTATATTTAAAAACCTTTAACTTTTTTTTCGTATAATTTGTCAAACTCAACGAAAAAGTATATCTAATTCAAATTGAATTTGAAAATACAAATGAGACTATTAATTAATTTGTTAAAATAAAAAAAAAATTGAATAATTCTTTACTTTATACCTATGGAAAATATAAAAGAAAAGTGTCAAATATAACAGTCTTTTTTCAAAACATAATGAAAAAAAATAACTCCATTTCAAAAGGTACTAGTTAATGGTTGTGAAATGGTTCTGAATAAATAAACAAATAAAATAATTATTTTATTGAATCCAGTAAGGATCTGCTAACATTATTCGTGCTTCTGTTAAAATTAGCTTTTTTTATTATTACTATCACTATCAAAATTTAATAAACCACTTTTTTTAGAATTCTTTAACCTTTCTCTATGTAGATAAAAATTTTTAATTAAAAATAAAAATTTTTTAAGTAATTTTTTGAATAATAATGGCTTTCTAGTTAGTTAGAATAAGTATTTTTTTATTTTCAGTAGTATCTTTATTTGACGAATTCGAACTTTTTGATTTTAATATGTGAATTTTTTTTTTTTAATTGATAAAAATTAAAAATAGAAATATAAAATTGGATTTCATTTTTATATACTTTGTATTTTTTCTTTTTCATTTATTTTCTTTATTGCCTGATTTAAAATAAAAAGATATAAGAGCTGATAAATCAGAAAGACGAAATAATTAATTAGTAATTAAAAAAGTTTTTGTTATGGAACATATATATCAATATTCATGGATCATACCTTTCCTTACATTCCCAGTCCCTATGTTAATAGGAACAGGACTTCTCCTTTTTCCGGTGACAACAAAAAAACTTCGTCGTATGTGGGCTTTTCCAAGTGTTTTATTGTTAAGTATAGTTATGATTTTTTCACTCGATCTGTCTATTCAGCAAATAAATAGCAGTTTTATTTATCAACATATATGGTCATGGACCATTAATAATGATTTTTCTTTAGAGTTCGGACACTTGATTGACCCACTTACTTCTATTTTGTTAATATTAATTATTACAGTTGGAATTATGGTTCTTTTTTATAGTGATAATTATATGTCTCATGATCAAAGCTATTTGAGATTTTTTGCTTATATGAGTTTTTTCAATACTTCAATGTTGGGATTAGTTACTAGTTCGAATTTGCTACAAATTTATATTTTTTGGGAATTAGTTGGAATGTGTTCTTATCTTTTAATAGGTTTTTGGTTCACACGACCTAGTGCATCGAATGCTTGTCAAAAAGCATTTGTAACTAATCGTGTAGGGGATTTTGGTTTATTATTAGGAATTTTTGGTCTTTATTGGATAACGGGAAGCTTCGAATTTCGAGATTTGTTCAAAATAGTCACTAACTTTATTTCTAATAATCAAGTTAATCTTGTATTCGTTACTTTGTGTACCTTTTTCTTATTTTCCGGTGCAATTGCTAAATCAGCACAATTTCCTCTTCATGTATGGTTGCCCGATGCCATGGAAGGCCCTACTCCGATTTCGGCTATGATACATGCTGCTACTATGGTAGCGGCGGGAATTTTTCTTGTAGCTCGACTTTTTACTCTTTTCCTAGTCATACCTTACATAATGAATTTAATAGCTTTGATAGGCATAATCACAGTCTTTTTAGGAGCTACTTTAGTTCTTGCTCAAAAAGATATTAAGAGAGGTTTAGCTTATTCTACAATGTCTCAATTGGGTTATATGATGTTAGCTCTAGGTATGGGGTCTTATCGAGGTGCTTTATTTCATTTGATTACTCATGCCTATTCGAAAGCATTGTTGTTTTTAGGGTCTGGATCTATTATTCATTCAATGGAAGCTATTGTTGGTTATTCTCCAGATAAGAGTCAAAATATGGTTCTTATGGGTGGTTTAACAAAACATATTCCAATTACAAAAACTTCTTTTTTATTAGGAACATTTTCTCTTTGTGGTATTCCACCCTTCGCCTGTTTTTGGTCCAAAGATGAAATTATTAATGATAGTTGGTTGTATTCACTTAGTTTCGCAATAATAGCTTGGTTCACTGCGGGATTAACTGCATTTTATATGTTTCGGATTTATTTACTTATTTTTGAAGGATATTTAAATCTTAATTTTAAAAATTACAACGGGAAAAAAAACAGTTCATTTTATTCAATATCTTTATGGGGTAAAGAAGGATTAAAAACATTTAAAAAAAAATTTTGTTTATTACCTTTATTACCAATTAATAATAATCACAGGACTTCTTTTTTTTGGAAGAACGCATATAAAATTGATGTTAATGTAAGAAATATGACATGGCCCTTTATTACTATTACTAATAGTAACACTAAAAGTCTTTTTTTCTACCCAAGGGAATCCGATAATACTATGTTATTTCCTATGCTT